GGTTTTCAGATAAAAATCCTATATCCTTTTCATTTGAAACCTTGGCACAGATCTAAGCTAGGACTCTATGATTCTGATAGAGATCTAAAGCAACAAGATGAATTTGATTCTTGTTTTTTAACAGTTTCGGGAATGGAAGCGGAATATCCTTTTGGTCCTCCTCGAAAAACACCTTCCTTTTTTGAACCCATTTTGAAAGAGATAGACTATAAATTGAAAGAGATAGACTATCCAGTCAAAATAAGAAAATTGAATTTTAGAGTTCAAAGAATTTTAAAAAAAATAAAAAAGACAGAAGAAAAAGCATTTTTGTTTGTAAAACGAATAAAAAAAGAACTTTTTAAAGGAAAGAAAATTCCAGTATTTATATCGAGAGAATTTATACCCAGAGAAATATATGAATCAAGTAAAACTCAAACAGAAAAAGATTCCATAATCAGCAATGAGATAATTTATGAATCACTTAGTCAAATTCGATCTACAGGTTGGACAAATTATTCACAGGCAGAAAAAGAAATGAAACAGAAGATTGATAGAAGAAACACAATCAAAAATGAAATAGAAGAAATGAAAAAAAATAAAAAAAAAGAAACGCCAGGAATCAAAAAAAAGAAAAAGAAGAATGCAGAATCATCCCCAAAAATTTTGAAAATATTAAAAAGAAAAAATATTGAATTAATAGTTCAATTTTTCATTGAAAAAATATATATAGATATCTTTCTATGTATCAGTAATATGCGAAAAATCCCTCTACAACTTTTTATCGAATCAACAAAAAAAATTCTTGATAATGATAAATACATTGACAATAAGGAAACAAATCCAGAAAGAATTAATAAAACAAAACAAAATAAAATTTACTTTATTTTGCCGATGACTATAAAAAGGGCTTTTGATAATCTTAGAAATAGTAAGCAGAAGTCAGATATTTTTTTTGATTTATCTTACTTGTCACAAAAATATGTATTTTTAAAATTATCACAAACCCAAATTCTTAACTTCAATAAGTTAAAATCTATTCTTCAATATAATGGACCGTCTTTTTTTCTTAAGACTGAAATAAAGGATTTTTTTGGAAGACAAGGACTATTCCATTCCGAATTAAGACATAAGAACCTTCCAAATTCTGGAATGAACCCCTGGAAAAACTGGTTAAGAGGTCATTATCAATACGATTTATCTCAGATTACATCGTCTAGATTAATCCCCCAAAAATGGCGAAATAGAATCAATCAATGTGATACGTCTCAAAATAAAGATTTAAACAAATGGTATTCCTCTGAAAAAGACCCATTATTGGATTCAAAAAAAAAACAAAATGTGAAAGTCTATTTATTACGAAATAAAGAGGATAATTTAAAAAAAAACTATAGATATGATCTTTTATCATATAAATATATTCATTCTGAAACTAAGAATAACTCCTATATTTATAGATCATCATTAGAAACAAATAAGAACCCAGAAAATTCCACTAGAAATAAAGAAAAATTTTTTAACATACTCAAGAATATTCCTAGCAAGAATTCTCTAGGAAAAAGCGATATTATATATATGGAAAAAAATAAAGATAGAAAATTTTTGTGTAAAATTAATAAAAATATAAATATTAAGGTTGAACCTAATAAGGACCAAATAATGGATAAAATTCATAATAATGGTCTTTTTTATCTTCCGATTGATTCAAATTCCGAAATAAATTACAAAAAGGTATTTTTTGATTGGATGGGAATGAATGAAAAAATCTTAATCTTAAATTGCCTCATATCGAATCCGAAAGTTTTTTTCTTTCCAGAGTTTGTAATACTTTATCATAAATATAAAGAGAAACCTTGGTTTCTCCCAAGCAAATTACTTCTTTTAAATTTGAATATAAATCCCAATTTTAGTGAAAATCAAAATATCAACGGAAAGCAAGAGGAGTATTTTTTTAATTTTAGCCCATCAAATTCAAAACAATATTTTGAATTAAAGAATCAAAACAATATTGAAGAGTCTTTTTTAGAATCGATCGAAAAACTACAAATATTCCTTAAAGGAGATTTTCCGTTGCAATTAAGATGGACTGGACGGAAATTGAATCAAAAAATGATGAATAATACCCAGATATATGGTCTCCTACTTAGCCTGATAAATGTAAGAAAAATTACTATATCCTATATTCAAAGGAAAGAAATGAATCTGGATATAATGAGGAGGCCTTTAAATCTTACACAATTAATGAAAAACGGAATATTAATTATCGAACCTGCCCGCCTATCTCTAAAAAATGACGGACAGTTTTTTATGTATCAAATCATAGGTATTTCGTTGGTTCATAAAAGTAAGCACCAAAGTAATCAAAGATACCTAAAACAAAAAAACGTTGCTAAAAATACAGACAAAGAGAATTATGATTTGCTTCTTCCTGAAAAAATTTTATCGTCTAGACGTCGTAGAGAATTAAGAATTCTCATTTCTTTCAATTTGAATTTAAAGAATAACACTGGTGTGGATAGAAATACATTAGTTTACAAGGAGAACAAGATAAAAAAATGGAGTCAATTTTTGGATGAAAGTCCACATTTTGACCTAAAAAAAAATGAATTAATTAAATTCAAGTTCTTTTTTTGGCCTAATTATCGATTAGAAGATTTAGCTTGTATGAATCGCTATTGGTTTGATACCAATAATGGCAGCCGCTTGAGTATGTTAAGGATATATATGTATCCATGATTCAAAATTTTGAGTTTCCTATATATTCTGTTGTTCTATCAATCATAGTTTTCTGTCCGTGATTGAAATATATCCATGTTATATGCAACCAACCAAATGAACATATCCCCTGTCTTACATTAGGATACTGCAATAATAAGGAAATGACGTAGGAAATGGGAAATGGCGTATCAATTAAAGCTAGAAATTAATCAAGAGAATCTTCGTACTAAACTATTTGGTCTCGTCTTTTTGTATCACTATAAAAATGAACTCCAAAATCGGATTTATTAATATTAATGTTAATTTATAAAATCAGGAGTCTATAAAGAAATTCTGATTATTGTGTATACTACATTAAAATTTCTGACATTATTATTACTGCGCAATAAAATAAATATCTGTAAAAAGGGGAGTGTTAAATTATTTTATGGTAAAAAATTCATTTATTTCAATTATTTTTCAAGAACAAGAAGAAAACAAAGAAAACAGAGGATCTGTTGAATTTCAAGTAGTAAGTTTCACCAATAAGATACGGAGACTTACTTCACATTTGGAATTGCACAAAAAAGACTATTTATCTCAGAGAGGTCTGCGGAAAATTTTGGGAAAACGTCAACGGTTGCTGGCTTATTTGTCAAAAAAAAATAGAGCGCGTTATAAAGAATTAATAGGCCAGTTGGATATTCGAGAGAGAAAAACTCGTTAATTTGAAGAGTTAGGTTGAATTATCGCTTAAAGTTTGATGAACTTCTTTTCGCTTTCAGCAATTCATGGAAGAATGAATCAGGAAAAACCTATGACTGGATCAGCTACAAGAAAAGACCTCATGATAGTCAATATGGGACCTCACCACCCATCAATGCATGGTGTTCTTCGACTTATTGTTACTCTAGATGGTGAAGATGTTATTGACTGTGAACCCATATTGGGTTATTTACACAGAGGTATGGAAAAAATTGCAGAAAATCGAACAATTATACAATATTTGCCTTATGTAACACGTTGGGATTATTTAGCTACTATGTTCACAGAAGCAATAACTGTAAATGCACCAGAGCAATTAGGCAATATTCAAGTCCCTAAAAGGGCCAGTTATATCAGAGTCATTATGTTAGAGTTAAGTCGTATAGCTTCGCATTTGTTATGGCTTGGCCCTTTTATGGCAGATATTGGGGCGCAGACTCCTTTCTTCTATATTTTTCGAGAAAGAGAATTGATATATGACCTATTCGAAGCTGCCACCGGTATGCGAATGATGCACAATTTTTTTCGTATTGGTGGAGTCGCTGCTGATTTACCTCATGGGTGGATAGATAAATGCTTGGATTTTTGCGATTATTTTTTAACAGGAATTGCTGAATATCAGAAGCTTATTACGCGGAATCCCATTTTTTTACAACGAGTTGAGGGAGTAGGCATTATTGGTGGAGAGGAAGCAATAAATTGGGGTTTGTCGGGACCAATGCTACGAGCTTCCGGAATACAATGGGATCTTCGTAAAGTGGATCATTATGAGTGTTACGACGAATTTGATTGGGAAGTCCAATGGCAAAAAGAGGGGGATTCATTAGCTCGTTATTTAGTACGAATCAGTGAAATGACAGAATCCATAAAAATTATTCAACAGGCCCTAGAAGGAATTCCGGGAGGGCCCTATGAAAATTTAGAAACCCGTCGCTTTGCTCGAGTAAAAGATACTCTATGGAATGAGTTTGACTATCGATTCATTAGTAAAAAACCTTCTCCGACTTTTGAATTGTCGAAACAAGAACTTTATGCGAGAGTCGAAGCACCAAAGGGAGAATTGGGAATTTTTCTGATCGGAGATAAGGGTGTTTTTCCTTGGCGCTATAAAATTCGCCCACCGGGGTTTATTAATTTGCAAATTCTTCCTCAGTTAGTTAAAAGAATGAAATTGGCTGATATTATGACGATACTAGGTAGTATAGATATCATTATGGGAGAAGTTGATCGTTAAAATGATAATTGATACAACAGAAGTACAAGCTATCAATTCTTTTTCTAGATTGGAATCCTTAAAAGAGGTTTATGAGATCATATGGATGCTTATTCCTATTTTTACTCCTGTATTAGGAATCACAATAGGTGTACTAGTAATTGTTTGGTTAGAAAGAGAAATATCTGCGGGTATACAACAACGTATTGGTCCTGAATACGCAGGACCTTTGGGAATTCTTCAAGCTCTAGCAGATGGTACCAAATTACTTTTCAAAGAGAATCTTCTTCCATCTAGAGGAGATACTCGTTTATTTAGTATTGGGCCATCTATAGCAGTCATATCA